TCATAACCAAAAATTTCCACGGGTTCGTAAAAAATCGAATCGTTTAAACCATGATCATGAGCAAACGCATAAATATACTCCTGAAAAAGAAAGGGATATAGGAAGTGTTGTTGCCGAGATCTATCTTTTTCTAAATATCCTTGTAATTCTTCCATTTACATTTCTACTTGAGCCAGAGGCAGAAGGTTTTTCTTGGTTTATCAAATGATACATACATAGTGCAATATGGTCAGAACAGGGTATTATGTATTGTATTATGTATATAGTATAGTAAGAAAAAAATATATACCCCGGAAAAGAAAGAGGGAGTCCAATCAACAGATCTTTTTACCTTCCTTTTCTATCCAATTGGTTTATGTTCGTTATAATTACAACAGGAGAAAAAATCCTTTATTTTTGCAACCCAATCGCTCTTTTGACTTTGGAATAAATTCTCTTTATCAATATACTGTTTCTTCTACACATCTGTCTACAATCCATAATAAAGAATAATTAGGATTCTGAAAAAAAAAAGAAAAAATCAATGGTTCACTCACAGGAGAACCCACTCTTTCCCGCATTAGGCACTAATTCATTTTTAACATCTAATTAGATCGGGTAATCATTCTAATTAAGAACATAAGCTCGTTGCTTTTTATTTTACCAGAATTGGAGCCATAGAGCTCTATCCATTTATTCACTAGACCCAACTGTAAATGTGAATTTCTTTTGTCCCCTTCCAAAAATCAAAACAATCTTTTGGAACTGTAATGATTCGGTAAGGATAAACTCAAAGTTCTACTTTAACTTTGACTTTCATTTCAAATTAAATAAATTAATAAAATAGAAAATCTAATAAAATAATAAATTGATTTTATTACGACATGCTGTTTTTTCCATTCATTACCCTTGAGGATCAGTCGTGGTCTTATAGACTATACCAATAGTCTGGACGAATTCGTTGCTTCATCCAAATGTGTAAAAGATCATAGTCGCACTTAAAAGCCGAGTACTCTACCGTTGAGTTAGCAACCCGGATAAATAGGATATGTAGATACGATCGAAATAAAAAAAAAAAAATTGAATTGCACTGCACGACCCTATCAAAACATTGAACTAGCAACACATCGAAAAGAAGGATTTTCTGATCAATTAGAAACACAAAATACCAAAATTAGCAGATCGGATTAAAAATATTCCTAATCAAAATGTAAAAATTATGACAGACCACCCATTTTTTATCAAATTATTTTTTGATTTTCCCTAAGAAAATACATCTTGTATGAGAGTAAATGCAGCAAGGCAAACCCATCATTTGAGTGAAGGAAACAAAAAAAACCAATATGGGGTGGGGATAAACAGCCCTATTTATCTACGATCGAATTATATTTGTTCGATACACCATTGTCAATATAAAAGCAATGTTGAGAAAGTAAATCAAGTAAATAAAATAAAGACTTGTGTTGGATTGGCACAACATAAATAAGAAATTGGAATGGGAAAAATTAAGGAAAAAGTAAATGGTGTGTAAATAGAAATAATTACACAAGGATAGATACTAGTTACCCTTCCCTACTTTATTTTATTTATTTAATAATTTTGTTTTTTCCTTTAATTAACTCAAAGTTCTTTCTTTAAAGAATTCTGCCTTCTTTAAAATATCATAAACAGTTCCTGTAGGTTGAGCACCTTTTTCAAGGAAATATAGAATAGCAGGAACATTTAAATAAGTTTGATTCTTTATCGGATCATAAAAACCTACTTTTCGAAGATCTCTTCCTTCTCTTCGGAATCGAACATCAATTGCAACGATTCGATAGATGGCTCATTGGGATAGATGTAAATAAACAATGCCCCCCCTAGAAACGTATAGGAGGTTTTTTCCTCATACGGCTCGAGAAAAATGATTCCAATTTCTGTATATAATAGCAAGTGGATCCATAAAATAATGAATTTTACTATAATTTGAATGTAATAATTTTTTCTTCTTACTTACAGAAAAAGGAAGAAATCTCATTCATACTCATAACTCAAGTTGGGTAATTCTGACAAGAAAATCCTTAGACATTTATTGAGCCGTCTCTAAACTCTTTTGTTTGTCTCATTTCGAATCTATTTTTATTCCTCAGTCTGATCCAATTGTTGAGACAATTGAAAATAGTGTTTCCTTGTTTCGGAATCCTTTATCCTTGCTTTGTGAAATCATTGGGTTTAGACATTACCTCGGGGATCCTTATTCCTTTCAAAATGGCAGCAACATACCTTTTTTTGTTATTTCTTTCTATATAAATAGAATACGAATGATTGATTCCCTTGTGATACACTTTTCATCGAAATAGTTTTACCAATTTAGAAAAATTTGACTTTTCAAACTTGTTCTGAATTTGAACCTTTCGATTTAGAATTTATATATAGTGAGGATATACTTACAGAGTTGGTCTAACTTATTGATTTTCACTAACCCTAGATTCTTTCCCTTGAAAAATGAATCAATCCTTTCTTCTCGAGCTTCATCATGTACTATTTACTTATAACCCAACACAAATTAGGTTCCGGGCAGAACAGAACAAACTATGTCGAGCCAAGAGCATCTTCATTACTATAGAAGATGGCGGATGTAAAAATCCACAGCCGACCATGTCCTTCAAGTCGCACGTTGCTTTCTACCACATCGTTTCAAACGAAGTTTTACCATAACATTCCTCTAATTGAAATTTCAAAGCGGTATGGAATTGATTCAATATAAAATCATGAATAGTCATTGGTTCAACCGGTATATAATATTTCTATCTACGGATAAATAAGTATTTATCCGGATAAGGGTCAGCAAGGATCAAATTTATTTAATTTAACCCCATATTCTATCATATGAATTGAATGAAAATAAAGATATTCAATTTTACCCACATTTGACACTTGATTCCGTTTGTGAGAAACCAAACGAATTCTCAGATATGATTCTTAGAACCATTCTGAAAATTAATAAGAAAAGATTTTTCCCTTTAACAAATTATTGTTTCATGTGGAATGCAGTGTGATCCCATCTTTCGTTTCATGAAAAACGATCTGGGACGGAAGGATTCGAACCTCCGAATAACGGGACCAAAACCCGCTGCCTTACCGCTTGGCCACGCCCCATTTTGATTTCTATTCGATATTAATCAACACTAATATTGGTATTGGTTATTCGTCAATCCCAACCCAAATACACAAAAACATATGGGATATTTTGTTGCTAGGATTCAAGACATGTAGATATAGAATCAAAAAAATTCATTGATCATTACATAGAATTCAATTAAGATATTGTATGAAAGTTGAATTCCTTATATTCTCATTTTAGAATGATAATGGGGGGAGGGATTTTTTATTTGGGAAAGTCCGAACCGAAGAAAAAGAAGGATTTCTTGATCTGCCTTTTTCATTTTTCCCTTATAAAAATAACTCAAAATTATCTAATCCACAAGAACGAAATGCTTGTTATGCTTAATATCTTTAGTTTAATCGGTATCTGTCTTAATTCTGTCCTTTATTCGAGTAGTTTTTTCTTCGCCAAATTGCCCGAAGCTTATGCCATTTTCAATCCAATCATAGATGTTATGCCTGTCATACCTTTACTCTTTTTTCTCTTAGCCTTTGTTTGGCAAGCCGCTGTAAGTTTTCGATGAAATCTTTAATACTCTGCTAAATTGATGATGTATTTGATAAAAAAATTCTAAAAATTGATAAGATCAGATAAGTCTTACATTACGAACCCTCGATTCAAAAATAGAAATTCTTATATATTGAATGAATAACCGCAGCGATGAATTTGGATCAGCCTTTTCCCCGTTCTGACCTTCCGGTGAGTATGGACTATTAGGTACTCCATAATACCTAATTATTGATATGACAAGAAATTTCGGGTAACGAATGAATCAAAATCTTATTACAAATAAATTCGTTTTATTTTTCATTTTTTGGGGTGTCAAAACAAAAAAAATGGTATATGTGGTAAAAAATAGGCAATCTATTCCCCTTTTTCAAACAAAAAAAATGATCTTGGAGATTGTGTAATGCTTACTCTCAAACTCTTTGTTTACACAGTAGTGATATTCTTTGTTTCCCTTTTTATCTTTGGATTCTTATCTAATGATCCAGGACGCAATCCTGGACGTGAGGAATAAAAAATTTCTAGTTTTTTTTGCTTTTTTATAAATTAATTCTTAATAATCTTATTTGTTTCATACATTTAACTATGATAAAATCAAGGGATGAGAATCTTTTCGAATTCGAAAATACCAAGTGATCAGAGAAAGCGGAAAGAGAGGGATTCGAACCCTCGGTACAAATAATTTGTACAACGGATTAGCAATCCGCCGCTTTAGTCCACTCAGCCATCTCTCCTAATTCCAAATTGAAAATTTGTTATGTGATGTAACACGTGAAATAAAGATTGATAAAAATCCACCTTCTTCTCTTTATTTTCTTTTTTCATTTGATTTTGATTTATTTAATCTTATTTAACTTTATTATTATTATTTATTTTATTATATTATTCTATTTTATTAAAAAAAAATATTATTATATTATTAAAATAGAAATTGGAAATATTCTAAAATATTCTAATAAATAATAGAAATTTTTAAAATAGCTATTAAAATTTAAACTTAAACAAAGTATTTAATATTTAGATAAAATAATTTAAATAAAATAAAAGTAAAGGTATATATTTATACTAAGAGGTATATATTTATTATAGTATAAATATATTATGTATAATAAAATATGTAAAAATATGTATAAGAAAAATAAGAAAAAGATAGAAAAAAGCAATTGATCAGGAATTCAATATAGATAATGACTCAAAACGGATCTCCTCAATAGAAAGAATATCTTAGTTCTTTGATTTTATACGAAAGGTTTATTCTCCCGGCCTGATCTGCTTAAGTACTGGCCGGGACATTTCTTCTTTTATTCCATTGATTATTCTTTTTTTCTTTTTCTCAGTTTATTACTTAATTTCTTACTGTTATCAAGTA